CAGATTAGGCAGAAGAAAGATGCCATATAGTGCTTACTATAAGTATAAGCTAAGCACCTGTTGCATAATCAACTGCTTGGTAGTCAGATAGAGAAGAACTTGGAAAATTCCTTCGCTCCAACACTTGTTACAGCATAAGGAGACCGGGAACTGGCCCTGGCCCTAGCTTATCCTGTCCTATCTATCCCGACTCCCTTGCTGGCATGAAAACAGCTCGAATCTCATCTCTCTCTATTTCCGGCTTTGCCGAACTACTGTCCAAGTCTTCGCAAGTAAGGGCATGGGGTTCCAGTTCGGGAACCAGTCCCGAGCGGCTTTGTTGTATCGAGTGAATGCGCTTTCCTCTTGTATAACCATTCCTGTAGCCCTCCGTATGTCCGTTTGGAAGTCCAGTCCCTAATCTGTATTGAACCCCTATTCCGTAAATAAAGTCTGTGGCTATGTCTGATGCTCTTGCTTTCGTCCTAGCTTTCTCGATCTCAGGAACAAGTCGACTAAGGCAGGCGATGGGGCATATCCGATCTTCCAATCGTTGATCTAGTTGAACGAGTTTGAAGACTGGATTCCGCCTTGCTTTCTTTTCGGAGACTAGGAGACACTCAGGATGGTTAATCCATGGACCTAGGGAATAGAAGAAGAATAGATAGATAGGACTACGTCTTGCTCTTCCTGGCTTGAAGAAAGTCCTTCTTTTCCGGCTAGGAAGCGGATGAGGAATCAAACTCCTGTTGCTGTTACGGCTAGTGCGAGTTGCTCGTAGTCTCTTACAAGGGGCTTCAATCTATACTTCCAGTAAGCGGTTTAAGTAAGAAAAGGACAGAAAGCCAGCTAGCCCTTATAGTGGTAAACCCGAAGCGAGATCGGAGTAGGAAGACCATGAGTGGTGAAGTTCTTTTCCCGAAGAAAGGCCTAGCCGAAGGAGAGGTACTTATGGCAGAACTGGCCGATCAAAGAAGCATGCATTTAATTTACAGACAGGAATGCCATAACCTGCTCGAATAGGCCAATAAAGAAAGATATGGAAATTTCCCAGCTGTGAAAGGAGTTGGTAGAGAATGACTAGAGGTATCCAATCGGCTCCGATCTTTTCTTCTTAAGAAAAGGATGTCGGGCGAATGAGGAGATAGCGGCGGCCAAATCGAAAGTCCTTGAGGGGATCTCTTACTTCATTGGAACGGGAACTGACACAAAACTATGGATAGATCCCTGGTTGAACGGCTCACCGTTGATCAAGGATTAAAAGTTTAATATGGAATGTGGGCGGAGTTGGGAATCTTTCTACAGTGAGGCGTCTAAGAAAGCTTTGGTTGTTGCATCTTTTTCAATCCTTGTTTTGATTAAACCATTTGTAGCTAATTCGCATATGGATTCTTTAATGCATAAGCTTGGCTTTATGGGGTCTTTCTCTTCCGATAATAATCCATGGTCTTTTGGAGACATGGCTTTGTAGTTAATTTGGTGGCTTAATCGGATCAGTATTTACATCTTCAGTGTTCTCATTCTCACTTGTTGGGCTATCTTTCACCGTTGACAGACATGGTTCAACGTGACAGGTATGGTTCCTAAATCAATATATGAATGAAGGTTGTTGTTTACCATCTGGTATGGGGGGAGGATGACAGAGCTTTCGATTAAACATTTGTGTGGGTATAGCTTGAGAATTGCCCTTTCTTTCTCATCTCGATCTGGTTAAGGCTTCGCTACTCATTCGCTTGAGGGGTTCAGTTGTTAGTGGACTAGCGCTTCTCCTTGTCCCCTTTCTGCATTCGCGCATGACCTAAACTTCTGGTATGCCTATCGCCCTGAAAGAGAAAAACCTTACCTCGTGACTTCAGGCACTTTGCGTCATTCATCCGGTGCTAACGGGTGCGTCAACAGCCCCATCTCCATGAAAGTCTTAGCCAGTGCTTCTTTACGCCTTCCAACTTAATAGATTCTCTCTATCTCTATTTCACTTTCAAGGGTGAGTATTCAAACGCCATAGGAAAAGAAAAAAGAAATGAAACGTACCGCTCATTATGCTTTCCTCTTCCTTCTAAGAAGAGAAAGCGATAGCTTTGGCGAGAAAGGTAGCGGCACTAGCACAAAGCGTGGACTATTTCGGCTATATCCTAAGGTACCGGGGTAAGCCAGGCCTTTACTTTTTAAAAGGATTGGACTGCCCCTACGAAGAGTGTTCAGTCCTAAGTTCTAAGAAGCTAGCTAACTATCTGACAAGGCGATTCTCATATCAAAGCCTCCGCTTACTAAGTAGCGTAATAGTTAACAATTCTCGAGTGCTGCCAATAGATCTCCAAAATTAAGGCAAGTAAACTTCCAGGGCTAAGCTTATCCTAATCTATTCCAGAGAGTTAGAGTTTATCTGGGAAGGGCATGCTAGATAAAATCTTCTCCCTTGATCTGTCTTCGTTTTCATTTTAAAAGGTCGCTTTGGCTATTGACTCTTAATAAAGTTACTGTATTGCTAAGAGTTGCCGGCGAAGGGAAGTTTAACTTTGAAAGAAGCACCTTTCATCTTTCTATTTCAGCTACAGAGCTAGGGATGGTAGATGCCAGCTTGCTTAAGACTTTTTTGAGTTCGAAGTGGAATGGATCTTCTTCGAAACCTCGCATCTCCTCCTTTAAAAAGGAAATTACCCACTAATCATCATCGCAGTCCTGAGCCTTCTTTTACTTCCGATTACATGAAGACCCTTTTAAGCCTTTTATGGTCCTCTAGCGTACAACATCAAGGCCTATGTTTGCGGACCTTCTTTTTTATATCTTAGGGCAAAAGCCCATACTTGAGAGTGGAATTTTTAGATTGAAACTGAAAAGAGGGATTTCGTCTGGGAGAGAATGAATGTCTTTATTTCTTTCCTCGTAATCAGAAGTTCTTGATTTCATTCCTTACGCGCCTAAGAGTCAGTTTGAAAGCATCAAGTCAGTAAGAAATGCTGTTGGAGATTATGAGTTAGTGATTGAGGAGATTGAGAAATCCAAACAGGTAAAGAAGAAAGAAATTAGTTAGGGCTTTTATAGGTCCCATGCCCTAAGATTCTCATCCTACCCCCCCTGGCTAATCTCTTCCTAGTCCCTTGGCTAGCAGATACAACCCTTACTTAATCGGGAGTTAAGTTAGTCTAAACCCAGGGATGAAATGCCAATAGCCTCTATCTGGCTCTGCCGCCTCTCATCCAAGTCTCACCTAATCACTTCCAATCCCGGTAAGAAAGACTGAGGAAAAGAGAGAGCAGTCTTTGATAGAAGTAGTTAGAGGGGAAATTCTTAACAAGGAAAGCTAAGACCAAAAGAAGGCAAGCTCAGCCGTAAACTTAGATAGCTTCTTAACGCTTAGCTACTTTTTCTTCTAGAGGAAATAGAAGTAGAATCGAATCTGATCCTTTAGAAGCTATGAGATCAAATTGATCTTCAAGCCTAATCTATTCATCCGTAACCCGACTTCGTCAAGGAAGATTTGAGAGTGAAATTCTACTTTTAGAATCGACCTAATAAATTTCTTTATTGATAGCCTGTGGAAACATTGAATTAACCGGAAAGAAGTGTAAACATCAATCCGGAATTAGAAGGAAATAGAGAAAAGCGTAACGAATAAATCAAAGAACCTTGGGGCATTTGAGCTCCTAATCCCCACTTAAACCTACAAAGTCCATCTATCTGACTTCAAGTTCAATCTTTCGGACAACTGTAACGAATAAGATCAAGATTCTACCTTTCATTCTTATTACATTACAGACTTTTCGAAAAGAGCTGTCTCTCAGTCCTAACTTTAAAGAAGAACTTAGGGCTAACAGATAGCTATAGGAATGTAATCTGTTGTCGTAACTAAAGAAGTGACACAGACGTCTTTACCACTAAGAAATGTAGCTTTAAACTAATTCACCGAAAGCTGTAACTTCAATTCAGACTTCAGTCCTATTTCACCTGACGGGAATTCACTAAATCGAATTACTTCTCTTCGAGCGAAAGGTTCAAAGATTCGAGTCAGGAAGAATCTTTCGTTAAATACAGTGTCAGCGGCTATTGAGCTATCGCCTTTGTTTGTTGGCAGGCCAACTATGATGGGCCGAACTAATCATATAATCGTATGTAAAGAAAAGAGTCACTCCCACTCGAAGAAACCCACGAATATAGAAGAAGCTGAGACAAGGGCCCGTGCCCGCTTGGAAACAGATTAAATAGGTCCAACCCACAGCGACGCCGCATGCCAGTCTTCCTACCCATTTGTATTAGTAGGTTTCCAAACCACCGTGAAAGAGCAATGGAAGACAGAACAACACGGATGAGAAGGAACGAAGTTCCGTAAAGGTCCTAGCCGAATTCAATCCCCGCCTAGTCCAGTGCAGTTGCCATTACCACCAGAAGAACCACTTCCTCTACAGGAGGGTCAGCCCCTAGCTCAACCGCAATTGAATCCGCCTCTTCTCCCAGATGACATAAGGAGAAGCTTCCTTTATATTATAACAGATATATTCTACAACATATAGGTGGAGATGGAAATCTACAACGAATGGTTTCAATTATTGATTGCCAATTCATATTAGAACGGTATATGGAGGCGGCATTAGTGGATGATGGGTATAGCCGTCATTCCATTATTGCGAACCTGCGAGAAATCCGCGGGATTCTCAGTTCTCCGCGTGGGAGGCTTTTGAGTGAGCGTACCCAACATTTATTTGTTTTGTACCTCACTCAAATTAGGGAGCATGGCACCCGACAAAGCCTTCCCTATCGCCGCATTTGTGAAGCCGTACAAAGGTACGACCTGCTTTTGCGGCGGGAGCGCTGATCCTCCTTTTTTTCGGTATGTAGCTCCGCGAGCAAGGAGCGAAAGAACGAAGTGTGCTGTGGTGATGTCCGAATTTGAACCTATTTTGATCTATTTAGTGATCAGTTCGCTAGTTTCTTTGATCCCACTCGGCGTTCCTTTTCCATTTTCTTCCAATAGTTCGACCTATCCAGAAAAATTGTCGGCCCACGAATGTGGTTTCGATCCTTCCGGTGATGCCAGAAGTCGTTTTGATATACGATTTTATCTTGTTTCAATTTTATTTATTATTCCTGATCCGGAAGTCACCTTTTCCTTTCCTTGGGCAGTACCTCCCAACAAGATTGATCCCTTTGGATCTTGGTCCATGATGGCCTTTTTATTGATTTTGACGATTGGATCTCTCTATGAATGGAAAAGGGGTGCTTTGGATCGGGAGTAACCACTAGTGATAGGGCAAAAATAGGGGGGAAGGACAAAGGAAAGAGCGATGCCTACATTAAATCAATTGATTCGTCATGGTAGAGAAGAAAAACGGCGCACGGACCGTACTCGAGCTTTGGATCAATGTCCCCAGAAGGAAGGAGTATGCCCGCGTGTTTCAACGAGAACACCGAAAAAACCTAATTCAGCTCTACGTAAGATAGCCAAAGTACAGTTGAGCAATAAACATGATATATTTGCTCACATTCCAGGCGAAGGTCATAATTCGCAGGAACATTCTAAGGTCTTAATAAGAGGAGGTAGAGTCAAAGATTTGCCAGGTGTGAAATCCCATTGTATTCGAGGAGTCAGGGATTTGCCGGGAATTCCGGATCGAAGAAGAGGCAGATCAAAATATGGTGCGGAAAAACCCAAATCGATATGAATGGAAGATGCCTCTGGAACTTGTTTTTCTCGGTCAGTATAAGGAAAGTTTATCGAGCTCAGGTACGGGCGACTCAGCCACATGTGCTCGACTGAATATGCAGCCACGGAACTGCTAAATCCCTCGTGAGACTCCAGTTCCGGTCAATCGTGTCGGCCTTCATCACCGCTGCTTTGGCGATCCGACTGAACGAATGCGGTGACGCGACTTGTGTAGCGAGGAGTGAGTTTACGAGCTGAATTCCATCTATGAATCCACAGTGGGACGTTCTCAGGACTCTAAGAAGCGTATCTCAGTATCTAAGAGTTCTATAGCTGTTGATGAGCGGAGCTTGAGTTCTGACTTCCGGTTAACAGACAGGCTAATCCGTAGTCCCGGCAGTTAGCCCTTTCCGAGGGGGAAACTGCAAATACAGGTGTAGAGGAGAAACGGCAAAGTAGCTGCGTAGAGGAGCCTATTCATTCGTTTAGGCAGTTCACTAGTTTGCTTCGGTGGTTCAACTGCAAAGAAAGACTTTGCCACCTTTGGTTGATTTAGCATCCTATTCCTTTACTAGATTTGTCCCCGCTAGGTTGTTTAGTCTATACTGGATTTAGGCATTCCCCAGGTTAGACCCCGTTTTTTCTAATACTGCTAAGTAGCTAAAAAAAAGTAGCTATACGAGGCTTTTGCCATGCCCTAGATTCCCAGGAATAGGGATTTAGATGTAGTAGATTCACCTCTCCTGGAGAACTCTTCCAACTGGTAGGCCCAAACCCAAAAACCAACCAAAAAAGGGCTGGTACTTCCCCGCTTCTCTGGCGCGGTAGGAGCGGAAAGCGGTTCAAGATGAGATCTGTTGATTCAGGATAAACTGAATCCGTTGGCTAGGAGGGATAAACCAGAGCCGTTCTTTCGTCGGCTGATGCTAGAAGATCCCGCTGCCCACCCGAAAGAGACGAGGAAGACTAACCTCCATCCTGCTCGAACCTTTGCTGCCTGAGTTACATAGCTGACTGCGAGAAGGCACAAGCTATGGCTGTCCCATGGGATGCTCATTCGAAACCGGTCAATGCGAGAAAGAGAGAAGCAATGTATACATAAGAATGGAAGGTTTGCTTGTCAGCTGTCGGTCCAATGATGCTCTTCTAGCTTGACCTACACGACAAGGGAAAGAGAAAAGGCGAGGTGGGCGTAGATCCTCTTTCGTGTGCAACACTTAATAGTGTAAAACCGCTCCTCTAACTTGAATGGCTTTGATTTTAGCTCCTATGACAGCAAGAGCTGGAACTCTTCCCTCTTTTCATCGAGCATTTGGATAAGCTGCGGGTGCCCGGCACGGGCTCAGGAGCAACGGCTCATATCCCATATTATGGTTTGTTTGTGTAGGAAAGGCGCCTGACTGAACGCCAACCTCATGCTTGACAAAAGCTCAATTCCCGATCGGATAAAGGACTGATTGTCTTGTGCCTGATAGGTGAATTGGAATCGTACTGATCATCGATAGACACTGGCAAACAAACGTTCTTTCTCAAAGTCCCATTCTCCATGGCTTTGAGGCCATGCTACATTCTTCTCATGGGATATCCCATACACACATTCGGGATGAGGATTTCCCTTCCGTTCTTTCTCTAAGCTAGTTCAGTTCCATCGCCTTCCAGCAGTTATAGAACTTGCTTCGCTTCAATGCGAGGCTTGCCAGGATTGATTATCTTCCAAGGCAACAATCACTCGAACAAACAATAGGGAAGAGGTTTAGGCTTGCCCCTGAATCTCTTACAACCGCAGTGGATTTTTCAGGGAAGGTAGGGGCACCTTACATTCATTAGAGCGAGTGCGCCAGCACACTTGGCGTTCGAACTCTGCAAACTCACCCTCGATTTGA